GGATATGGAATGTATGAAATACCTATGAACAGAGGAATAAATAGAATAATTTTATACTCAAATTGGAATTTGCAACAAACGGATATAATAGAAATTCGAAATGGAAAGGAATTGAAAAATTCCACCTAGACTTAGGGAGCTTTTTAAAAAATATCCGAACCAAAAATGGATTCAATTTCTACCATTATTATGATATTACATATTCCAATCCAATTCGATTGGATACCAGAAAAATAAATGAATTCGGGATTTGATCTGTTTGATAAGATAAAGACCTAATAATCAGAAACAATATCGAATTGATTTTTTTAGCACTTAACCTTTTCACGGATTCAATGGTTTCAAAAAAGAATTCGAATTCGCAGAAAAGAGAGAAATTTTTACCTATTTTTTTTAGTAGAATTTGTAGAATACGATTGAAGTGCGTAATAAGGCTTGGATTTTTTAAACATGCGCAGATATAACTCTAGCTATCTATATAGATGTCTCTTCCTTTATTGTAGTCCTATTCGTTCGGGACAGCACATGTCGTGTTAAATTTTTATTTTCTATTCAATCTATTTAATGAAAAATTGTAAAAAAAAAATGGAAGCACGAAAATTTCCTGAAAATTCCCTATAGGCATTATATACGGATAAGATACCCGATTAGATAATATCTATGTAACAATTTATGTTCTAGGCTTTACATATACTGATAATTGCTGTTATAATTGAAATGGAAAAGGATTTTTTTTCTTGAAAAATAAGATTTGTTATGTCTCAATTTGGATCTTCTTATCTCATTAGGAAAAAACCATTTTCTTTTAAATTCAAATTAAAGAATCGTTCATGAATTAATAGTTAATGGTTCCGATTTGTCCTGAATTTTATCTTTTTTGACTGAAAGTGCACGTTTGTTTTTTCAATAGAAAAAAAGGGGGGGAAGGGTCTCTTTTAAGAATGGGATTAAGGAAAACAGAATTGAAGATACAAACAAATAAAAAAAAAGAAGTTTAGAATCCCCTTTTTTGGTTTTGGGGGGGTATTCTCATATATTTATTTGTATCATTTTGGCGGCATGGCCGAGCGGTAAGGCGGGGGACTGCAAATCCTTTTTCCCCAGTTCAAATCCGGGTGTCGCCTGATCGACAAAATAGCTTATTCCGTTTTGTTGATATAAAACTTTACAATCTTTTTTCCAGCAGAAGTAGGCGGGGGAAAAGGACTCTTGAGACTTGCTTGATTCTAAATTCTAAGCATCTGCAGGTTTTTTTCTTTAAAATGCTATAAATCCTTGTGTCTCGTATTCAAGAAAGATTCTAGTAGTGAAAAGGAATCGGTAAACCTTGATATGATAGTTCTTCCACTCCACTACTAATGTAATGTCCGTCTACTGACCGGGTCTTGAATTAGATTGGATAGGGATAGATCGGACAGAGAATCGAATTCCATTTTTAGTTGGGGAAGGGGCGGAATAAACTTTGTATACGGACTCATGAAAGTATATGAGCGCTCCGGCATTTATTCAATATTAGTTAAATTAAATAACTAATTGGCTTTCTTTTTTTTATTTGATTATCATTTGGATTATTTTTTTATTTTATATATTTATATATATTATTTATATATTAATATTATTTATATATTAATATTATATATTAATATTATTATCTATATTATTATCTATTTATATATATTATAAATTCTAAATTATTTAAATATTATATATTATTTAAATGAAATAAATTAAATGAAATAAATGAAATTTATTTTAATTCTTAATTAATTCTTAATTAATTATTTAATTATATTCTTAATTAATTATTTAATTCTAATTTTAATTATAATATTTTATTTATAATAATATTATTATTTTTATAATAATATTATTTTATATTTCTTCATTTCTTTTTTCATTTTTAAATATTCTATTTAATAGAGATTTATAAAAAAAAATTCTTTCTTTTCGGCAACCCCCAGTGAAAGAATTTAATCGGCTGTCTTCCGATTGTTTTACAGAGGCAATCGGGAGACGGTAAGGATTAGATCAAATGGAAATAAGAGTATGCGAAGTGATCCATCTTGGTTCTATATATATATTTTTCTTAATGAAATGGAGGGCAACAAAATAAAGCATAGGTCTTACTATTCCTACCTGTTAGTAACTTCCCTTAATACTTCCAAGGGTGTCTCCGGATATTTTGTTTGTGCTTAATGTTTTCTGATTATACTAGAAATCATATAAGAACTTGTTAGATGTTATAATTTGATTTATTGGATTCTTTCGTCAATGATGTTAGGCCAGAATCCCTTTTTGACTCTGTGCTAGTGATTCCACTATACTATTATTAGTGAACAATACTATAATAATTAATAATTAATAATTAGTGAACAATAACAATAATGAAATAATTCCTTCATATTGATAGAGATAGGAGACAGAATTTACATGGATATAGTAAGTCTCGCTTGGGCTGCTTTAATGGTAGTCTTTACATTTTCCCTTTCCCTCGTAGTATGGGGCAGAAGTGGACTCTAAAGGTACTACTAATTGAGTTGAGGGAAAAAACTAAAATCAAACTGTATCAATTGTTTTATAGATGGGTTCTGAAATTGTTTTCATTTTTCTATTTAATTCATTAATTCCATTTCGAACTGGAATTCAAAAATATCTGCATTTCGGAATTATAGTGTATTCGAGTGGAGTAATGTATTCTATGAATAATATAGAAATAGAAAATACTTTTTCAATTAAACAAATATTTGAATTATTCCCATGTTCGTATTTTTAAAGTCAAGGGAATACAAATAATAGGAAATTTCTTCCAACCGAATTCTTTCTAAAATTTGGATTTCGATGAACTGGCTCTTACCAAAGTTATATATGGACAATGAGGAACCGCGGAACCCGTTTTTTATTTCTTTTTTTATCCCCCCCCCTTTTCACTTTTGTCAAAGAGAAAAGAAATCCGTTTTTTTATTAGTTATTAAGCGGATACACACTTTCTATAGGAAACAAGATAGACATAGTAGTTGTCTAAGGAGATACTACACATAATAAGATATTGCCGTTGCCTTAGGCGAGTCACATATTAGGTGCTTACCGCTTGTTTTATTATTTGGTTTATTATTTGATTTTTTTTGTTTCGAAATTGGATTGATGTTTTCATTTCATATCATTGTTCAAATGTTAAAAATCGGTTGGGTTTCCTAATCTTTTCAAAATAGGAAAAAGTTTCCCATAGAACCCCTGGATCATCTGTCAACTATTTAATCAATTACTTCTTCGGAATGCTAAAAAGATTATTTGATTTTTTTTAATATGATACCGGGATTGGTCTTGAAAATCATCAGAAATCTAAAAATTCGAATCGGAAGAATAAGAGTTGCCTTTTGATTATTTCGGATTGATTGGAACCAATACAAATCAACTAGATGAAACAAAGAAAGAAAATTTGGACGCTATGTACATTACATATATGTGATTGATATTCTATATATATATATATGAAGATAGATATTGTAAATTGATCCATATTAAACCTCTATCGTCAAACTTTATACACTACAATAATAGATAGTATGGTAGAAAGAAATAAAATCTATATCTTTCTACCATACTATCAGATTTCATAGAATACTGCTAATTCTAGTCCGATCATCTCATTTAAGAGTAAGACGCGAAATTGAAATCCTTTTTCATTTTTTTCTTCCATCATTGCATTGATAAGAACTAAGAAGTCAAGGTTAAGTCAAATTAATCACTTTGACTTACCGTTTTTACGTAAATTATAAGTAAAAAGGCAGTAGGAACTAGAATGAACAGTGCAGTAGCAATAAATGCGAGAATATTTACTTCCATAATCTCATCGTTAGATTTCTCTTTAATTCGCAATAACTCGGGATTTAATCCCATAGAGATGATAAATCTTTCGTCGGTAAATTCAATGGTATAAATTACATCTCGATGATATCGAATCGGATCAATATCATGAATAACAATATCTGAGCTATCAAATCGATTCATCGTCAAGAATTGAATAGTATAACATAGGAAGATCTTTTATCCATACCAAATTCCAAAATGGTATTTCTGATCTAATCAAGAATTCCTTTATTTTTTTTATCATCCTTCGATTAGTAATAGGATAAACATATATCAAAAGTTCAGTGTGAAATTTGAATGAGATAGATTGTTTAAAATGCAAATAATTCGGAACCAGAAAAGTATATACTTTTAATCCTAAAGTATTCTATCAAAATCAAAAATCAAAGGAATTGCGTTCAATTTATTTTGTATCGTGCAAATTCCATTTGTGTGTGTGTTCGCGGTAAACATATTCTATAGTACTCTATTTCATTACACAGATCGGGAGTAATCGAAAAAAGCCAGGTCTAGTAGTATGGTATCTCTTTATCTTGCAATCCTGAATATGACACTACTAAAAAAAAGAAGGATCCCTGTTAGGAATGAGATTATGTTTGTTATTTTTACTCCCCTTCACAGAAGAAATGAATTGATGTATTTTTTTATTGGATTTCTATCCATCGGGACTGACGGGGCTCGAACCCGCAGCTTCCGCCTTGACAGGGCGGTGCTCTGACCAATTGAACTACAATCCCAGGAAAAAAAAGTGTACAGCATGCATATTCTTACGATTTCATTCTCATTCAAACCCTTTCTTTCTATCTTTCTATTTCGATTTTAGATTAGAATTGTCTTGTTCTAACTGGCAGAGGCGGGACTGAAATATTGATATCTATATGGATATGCACTTTATCGAGATCGACACGGATTACTAGTAATCTGTTCGTTATTGCCAAATCGATTGAAAATCTTTAATGAATCAATGAAAATAAAAAAAGGGTCTTTTTTATTTAGACTTTATACTTACAGATCTTGATATGAATCTAGATAATTAGCAAAATCTGAATTTGTGGAAAAAATACGTAAAAAAATAAATAGCGGTAGGGATGTATCAGATTTTTATTCTTCCGTATCAGAGCGCATTGGGCATT